CTAGCAGCTTTAACTATAACCTCAGTTCTATTTATTGGTCTAAGCAAAATACGACTTATTTGAAATTAATTGAATGAAGATTTTTTTATAAAAAAGGATTTCTAGGGTATTTCATATGTTCAATAGTTCCTTACCGTGTTAATTACCCAATTTTGGTCAGTGAGATTCATCGTCAATACAGATTAAGAGCTAGGAATAGATAGTACCTCTCTTTTCTCCCTTTCAAAAATGAAAACAAAAGAAAATTGAAATGATTGAAGTTTCTTTATTTGGAATCGTTTTAGGTCTAATTCCTATTACTTTGGCTGGATTATTCGTAACTGCTTATTTACAATACAGACGTGGTGATCAGTTGGACTTTTGATTAATTAGCATCTCTTTTTTTTGACTGACCTCCTTCTTGCTTTCATATGCGGGAGGTCTAAGTCAGATTGCTGCTCAATTATTTGCGAACAGTGGAATTTTGACACAATCTAATAAACAAGAGTGAAATCACGCTCTGTAGGATTTGAACCTACGACATTGGGTTTTGGAGACCCACGTTCTACCGAACTGAACTAAGAGCGCTTTTCTTTTTTTTCTAAAAAACGAAAAGGCTAGAAATAGGACATTCTTTAACCCGAATCAATTTTGTACGTATATACTATATCATAGTATATCATAAATTTAAGAATTATATGTATGTCCAATTTTATTAAAAAAGATAGATCTAAAAAAGATCCCTCGTTACTGCTCTTCTGAGCAGTAATAGGTAGGGATGACAGGATTTGAACCCGTGACATTTTGTACCCAAAACAAACGCGCTACCAAGCTGCGCTACATCCCTTTCAATTGGTTTACAGTGTCATTGTAGAGAATTCCTGTCTTGTTTTCCACATCCTTCTTTTTTTTTTTCATATTTCATATAAGATAACAAACATATATATAATAAAAAAATTACTTTTTTTTTTACGCGAATTCTCTCAATTTTACATAAATAGGCGTTTCCATTTTAAAATGGAATCTATAAGATCGTTCTAGTAGACAATATTTCAATTATAATTTTGAAAATGGGGGGAGTTACGTATACAAATACAAGAACTTCTTAACTACATGTACATCTGTAGTTATATATATTACTATATATAATGTAATACAATAAAGAAGAAAGAAGGAGGATTTCAAATGCGAGATCTAAAAACATATCTTTCCGTAGCACCGGTACTAAGTACTCTATGGTTCGGTTCGTTAGCAGGTTTATTAATAGAGATTAATCGTTTATTTCCAGATGCATTAACATTTCCCTTTTTTTCATTCTAGTTATTAACATCAGAAAGGGTGAAAAAATTTAGAGATACGATCAACTATCGGGGACTAACCCCCCCCCCTTTTTTTTCTAATTCATTCTAAAAAAATAATTATAAAAAAGGGGGGGACGAAAGGTCATAAAAACGAGGGTTCAGGATCCAATTAAATTAGTAAAAGAACGAAAAAAAAGTGTTGCTAGGGAAAGAGTAGCCTATGAGATACTAAAAAAAAATACTGTACAAAGATTTTAAATATAGTTTAAAAAAAATCATTGTATTGCTTATTATTTTATTTTTATTTAATTACCAATTAATATTCATTGCAACGAAATATTTAAAAATTTTTTTTTAGTTAACAGCTTCTATTTTTTTTTGTTCTTATTCTTTCTGGATCCTAAAATGAAAATAGAAGATTGGGGTGAATCATAAATCCAAAGGAGGTTTCATGGCCAAGGGTAAAGATGTTCGAGTAACAATTATTTTGGAATGTACCAGTTGTGTTCGAAATGATATTAAGAAAGAATCAGCGGGAATTTCCAGATATATTACTCAAAAGAATCGGCATAACACCCCTAGTCGATTGGAATTGAGAAAATTCTGTCCCTATTGTTATAAACATACAATTCACGGGGAAATCAAGAAATAGATCAAATTGAGTGCTTGTATGTCAACTGTTATTTTAAGAACAGGAATAATGATAGTATCTATATATTATTACATATATATAAATATAAACAAATAAATCAATAGAAAGAAATCTAATCCTATATTCTGAATTCTATATAGAAACTCTATCCTATATAGAAATAGAAATAGTTTTTATTTTGATCCGATCAAAATAGGATTTTAGAGATAAGGAATAAAAAAATGATGAATAAATCTAAGCGACCTTTTACTAAATCCAAGCGATCTTTTCGTAGGCGTTTGCCCCCGATCCAATCGGGGGATCGAATTGATTATAGAAACATGAGTTTAATTAGTCGATTTATTAGTGAACAAGGAAAAATATTATCTAGACGGGTGAATAGAGTGACTTTAAAACAACAACGATTAATTACTATTGCTATAAAACAAGCTCGTATTTTATCTTTGTTACCTTTTCTTAATAATCAGAAACAATTTGAAAGAAGTGAGTCGACCCCTAGAACTACTAGCCTTAGAACCAGAAAAAAATAGACTTATTATTCAATTGAATAACAATTCCAATCTGAAGGAATTTAAATTTTAAAAGAGATTAATATTTTGTTCTAAAAATCCAATCAAGAATCAAAATTTGATTGTTACGTCTGTGTCTGTCATAAAAAAAAAGAAAAGAATCGTCGAAAAGAAAAAGAATAACTCTTTTTTTTAGCGACTATATACCCTAGTTTTGTTTTGACGACTTTTTTTTTTATAATACTAATTTCTACTCTACCTTCCCCCGAGCTCATTCTCCTTAGAACTTTATTTCAAATATTTTAGTGGATTTCTTCCAATACCCTTATTTTTTGATCTCATTCGAAATCGTATAAAGACAACTCCTATTTAATAGAGCTATTTGTGCAAGTATTTTCCGATTAAGAAGTAATTGCTTCTTGTACAGATTGTGTATGAATTGGTTATAACTATAGAATACCTCCGTTTCGTGAATTACGGCATTTATTCGAGTGATCCATAAACGACGAAAATCTCTTTTTCTTTTACCCCTATCCCGATGAGCCGAAACTAAAGCTCTTATTCTCTGTTGAGTCATAGTTCGTGTAAGTCGTGAATGAGCCCCTCGAAAGCTTGATGCAAATAAACGAAGTTTTGTTCTACGCCTCCGAGCTATATATCCGCGTTTAATTCTAGTCATTGAATAAATCAAACTTTGATGAATAACTAATTCTTTTTTTAGTTATTCTTTTCCCCTTTATTAGTCATTAATAACCAAACGAATTATTCCAATGTATAAAAAAAAAATTCCAATGGCTTTTGCTACTCTAACCTTCCCCACCACTATTTTTTGTTAGGTATTTTCCTTTGCTTTGAAAGGATAAATTGCCTTTATACTTGATATAAAAAAATAGAATAACTACAAAAAGTAGTAAATAGAAAAGGATAAATAGTGGGTTCCATCGTTTCTATGGTTACTTCTAAAACGGTGAGGTCCTCTCTATACACCGGAGCTCCTTCTTTTAATTAATCAATACTATTGGTAACTTGTACAATTCACATTCTTTGGCTCTACCCCATGAATATTCCAGTAATAGGTCTTTCACAATGAGATCCACTTTATACAGTAACGGTATTTAATTTTTAAAATTGATTTGGTCGTTTACCCTGTTAGTCCGTTCTTTTCTTTCAAGAGTAGAATCTTTTTAATAAAAAATGGAATTTCCCCCGCTTAATGGATAACCATTTGTTATCATTGGGGTTTTTCTAAAAAATGGAGTTGATTGGATTTGCACCAATGTAAACCATAAGTTTCAGACACAATAGAAGATATGAACGATCTATCTTTTTTAACGAGTTCCTACATTCTATTTTATTCACAGGTACCGATCCTTGATATTTCAAAAAGAATTTCCTTTTTGTGTCTCAGTCTATGATCTAAACGAGTCGCACATACACCCGAGTACATGTTCCTCGTCGCTGAGGGCATCCCCGAAGCGCTGGGGATTTCGTTACATTTCGGATTGGCTGTCTTGTATTTCTAATAAGTTGTTTAATGGTTGGCATACGGAATCATATAAATAATGGGCTGGTTTAGATTGGTTCTAACCGTCTAATTATGAATTACTTCTCTTCAACATTCTCTTCAATATAAAAAAAAATATATTGAAGAGAATATGAAACTAAACCTTTAATCTAAAAAGATATAAAATAAGCAATTGTAGATTTGCATGAAATCGCTCCTATTTTTTATTGAACCGCTACAAGATCAACAATTCCATGAGCTTGGGCTTCTGTTGCTGACATAAAAACATCCCTTTCCATGTCTTCGGATACAACCCATATAGGTTTGCCCGTTCTTTGTACATAAACCCTTGTGATGGTTTCGCGAATTTTTAGTAGTTCTTCCGCTTCCAAGATAAATTCTCCCGTTTGTGCCTCATAAAACGAACTAGCGGGTTGATGGATCATTACCCTGATGATATAATAGAAAAGGTTCTTCTATTTCGCAGAATGAGGCGAGATAACAGAGAAAATTGAATAACCGTACAGGCTTTTTTTTGCATTGCATACGGCTACACAATGGAATTTACGTTTTTGACCTTTCCTTTCGTCGAAAGAAAACAAAATATAGGTTGTATTATACGCAGATCCATAAATGATCCAATTACCATCCTTCTTTTTTGTAGGAGTTAAAAAAATACTATGATAGTTCCGTTGCTTTATATATCATTTTTTTGATTCGTCTATGATTCAGCAATCCCAAAGTGTCTTTTTTTTTTTTTAATAAGCTTCCGGTGTGAAAACAAAGTTTGTGACGCTGAGATGTGCCCGAATAGGTAAGATATCATTTGAAATACCCCTTCCTTATCTCATACTACTCTTTCAATATATAATCTAATTTTTTTTAATCTAAAAAATTTCATATCGAATTCGAAGTGCCATGCTATTATTACTTAACTAATTCATATTTCCGATGGCGAAGGCATAGTATTTTTTTTCTCGAAAATAAAAAAACTCATTGGCGCCAAGCGTGAGGGAATGCTATACGTTTGGTAATTGCTCCTCCGACTAGGATAAAGGATGCTATTGAAGCGGCCAATCCCATGCATATTGTCTGTACATCGGGTCGCACAAATTGCATAGTATCATAAATAGCCATTCCAGATATTACCCATCCACCAGGAGAGTTTATAAACAAATAAAGATCTTTGGTATCCTTTTCTATACTGAGATATATCATAAGACTAATAAGTTGATTCGAGATTTCGGTATCAACCTCTTGGCCTAAAAAAAATAATCTTTCTCTATAAAGTCGGTTGATTAGGATAAAATTATATTCCTTAGGAGCCGTACAGGCACCTTTTGATGCATACGGTTCAACAAAAATTGTGAAAAAAATCAATGTGTCGATTCCAACCCCCCTTTTTTTTCATAGAAGGCTTTTCTTTTTAACTTATAAGGGAAGGACTTGCTCCCTTTTTAAAAGTAAACGAAAAAAGAAGTTTTCGCCTCTTTTATTAGATATTATAATCCTATAATAAAATGATTGATTAAGCCTGTCAGACTAACTTGATTCATTGATATTTTTTTTTTCATCGAGATTCAGTTGAAATGGCGATGGTTTTTTCTTGTTCCTGAACGGGCTTCTTCCCTTTTTTATTACATTTTTTAGGTTTATGCTCTACCCCGAGTAAAAGGAAAAATTTGCCCGATTTTGATTTGCACATATAGGACAAATGAACCAAATACCGCGTCTTTTTTTTTACTACTCCTTCTTTTTTTTTTCAATTAATTTCTTTCACATGTCTTCTGTCAAATAGTCAACAAATTTTTAATTATATTATTTGATTTGATCAACAGTTTTAGATCACCCTGTTTAAATTTTTTGTATTTTTTAATAGAATTTTTTATCATAATTTTTCATATCATAGTTAAGTAGTAATTATAAAAATATTATATATTAATTATGAATTGGGTTTTTGCTAAACGGAGCCTGGATACTTAATTTGATTAGTCCGATCACGTAAACCATAAAAAAATTTTGATAATCTAATATCAATTTAAATACTCCCTGCATTTAATTTCACTTTATTTTTTGCGCTTCGCTTTACAAATTTTTGATAATTCAATCAATCTTTTTGGGCGAAACAGAGGATATCTCGATCGAGGGAGAAAATGGGGAAATCCCATATAGCCCAATATATCTGACAAGTCGCACTATATGTCAACCCAAGATGTATCTCCTTCTCCAGGACTTCGAAAAGGTACTTTTGGAACGCCAATAGGCATGAAATAAAAAAAAAGAGAATGAAGTTCTCTATTTAACTTTGATGTGGAAACGTAAGACTGGGGTTTCATTTTTTAATAATATTATACTTTTTTCCTACTTTATTAATCATATTTAATACATTAAGTTGAATAAGCTAAAATAAAATATAAAATAAAAGTAAAGTAAGAGAGAATTAAGAAAAATAAAGGAAATTTTTTACGAACGGGCTTCTGAATGATGAACAACAATAGCTATCTTGGTTCATATAAAATAGGATTCGCCCCCATTGCGTATTGGTACTTATCGGATATAGAATAGATCCGCTTCCCTTTTTTCCTATGAATCGAATTGTTCCATTATTACTAACAGAATAGAACAAATATTAATCCTTTCTCCGAAATAATTACCTAAAAAGGGGGGGTCCGTAACATAGTTTTTTCCAATGCAATAAAGTTACATAGTGTCTATTTTTCGTTGATAAAGGGGTATTTCCATGGGTTTGCCTTGGTATCGTGTTCATACTGTTGTATTGAATGATCCCGGTCGTTTGCTTTCTGTTCATATAATGCATACTGCTCTGGTTGCTGGTTGGGCCGGTTCGATGGCTCTATACGAATTAGCAGTTTTTGATCCCTCCGACCCTGTTCTTGATCCAATGTGGAGACAAGGTATGTTCGTTATACCTTTCATGACTCGTTTAGGAATAACCAATTCATGGGGCGGTTGGAATATTACAGGAGGGACTATAACGAATCCGGGTCTTTGGAGTTACGAAGGGGTAGCCGGAGCACATATCGTGTTTTCTGGCTTGTGCTTCTTGGCAGCTATTTGGCATTGGGTATATTGGGATCTAGAAATTTTTTGTGATGAACGTACAGGAAAACCTTCTTTGGATTTGCCCAAGATTTTTGGAATTCATTTATTTCTTTCAGGAGTGGCTTGCTTTGGTTTTGGCGCATTTCATGTAACAGGATTATATGGTCCTGGAATATGGGTATCCGACCCTTATGGACTAACCGGAAAGGTCCAACCCGTAAATCCGGCGTGGGGCGTGGAGGGTTTTGACCCTTTTGTTCCGGGAGGAATAGCCTCTCATCATATTGCAGCAGGGACGTTGGGTATATTAGCGGGCTTATTCCATCTTAGTGTTCGTCCGCCTCAACGTCTATACAAAGGATTACGTATGGGAAATATTGAAACCGTCCTTTCCAGTAGTATTGCTGCTGTCTTTTTTGCAGCTTTTGTTGTTGCTGGAACTATGTGGTATGGTTCTGCAACTACTCCCATCGAATTATTTGGTCCTACTCGTTATCAATGGGATCAGGGATACTTTCAACAAGAAATATATCGAAGAGTTAGTGCTGGACTAGCTGAAAATCAAAGTGTATCAGAAGCTTGGTCTAAAATTCCTGAAAAATTAGCTTTTTATGATTATATTGGTAATAATCCAGCAAAGGGGGGGTTATTCCGAGCGGGTTCAATGGACAATGGGGATGGAATCGCTGTTGGATGGTTAGGACACCCCGTCTTTAGAAATAAAGAAGGGCGTGAGCTTTTTGTACGCCGTATGCCTACTTTTTTTGAAACATTTCCGGTTGTTTTGGTAGACGCAGACGGAATTGTTAGAGCCGACGTCCCGTTTAGAAGGGCAGAATCTAAATATAGTGTCGAACAAGTAGGTGTAACGGTTGAGTTTTATGGTGGTGAACTCAATGGAGTGAGTTATAGTGATCCCGCAACTGTGAAAAAATATGCTAGACGGGCTCAATTGGGTGAGATTTTTGAATTAGATCGTGCTACTTTGAAATCCGATGGTGTTTTTCGTAGCAGTCCAAGAGGTTGGTTTACTTTTGGGCATGCTTCGTTTGCTCTACTTTTCTTCTTTGGACACATTTGGCATGGTGCTAGAACCCTCTTCAGAGATGTTTTTGCTGGTATTGATCCAGATTTGGATGCTCAAGTGGAATTTGGGGCATTTCAAAAACTTGGAGATCCAACTACAAAAAGACAAGCAGTCTGATGCAACATTGCTTTTTTTCTTCTAGTTTATGTTTGCGATTTTATTTAATAGGTAGGGTACTGTAGGAATCTTTATTTAAATCGCTGCCGTTTCTTTGACTCTTTTTCTTTCTTTATCCGGAGGGATACTCCTAAGTAAACATAAACAAAACAGGTATGAAAGCTATAATTGTAAACCACGATCAAATTTATGGAAGCATTGGTTTATACATTTCTCTTAGTATCTACTTTAGGGATAATTTTTTTCGCTATTTTTTTTCGGGAACCACCTAAAATTTCAACTAAAAAATGAAATAATTTTTCATTATTGACGTAATCAGCCTCCAAATATTTGGAGGCTGATTACGTCAACTAGTCCCCGTGTTCCTCGAATGGATCTCTTAGTTGTTGAGAGGGTTGCCCAAAGGCAGTATATAGAGCATACCCAGTAAAACTTACAAGTAACCCAGATATAAAGATGGCGACTAGGGTTGCTGTTTCCATTATTATAGAATTGAAAGACCACAATGGATCTATGCTAAGATCCTTTATTTACAACGGAATGGTATACAAAGTCAACAGATCATAATGAATACAAAATAAGATTTATGGCTACACAAACTGTTGAGGATAGTTCTAGATCTGGTCCAAGAAGCACTACTGTAGGGAAGTTATTGAAACCTTTGAATTCCGAATATGGTAAAGTAGCTCCTGGATGGGGAACAACCCCCTTGATGGGTGTTGCAATGGCTCTATTTGCAGTATTCCTATCTATTATTTTGGAGATTTATAATTCTTCTGTTCTACTGGATGGAATTTCAGTGAATTAGACTGAGAAGAATCTTGAAGTCCTAGCTTTTAGTTCGATACAAAAAAGTAAAGTATGTAGGTCTCAAAATTTTAGCCTATTCTCCTTTGTTAGTTCGACCGCGAAATTTTTTTTCTGCATTGTATATTTCCGGAATATGAGTGTGTGACTTGTTAGAATTGACCCTATGGATAGTACAGAGAATGGGGTCTGTCATCTTTATCAATATGGTTTTACTTCGTCGGATATTCATTCGAGTATCTGGAGCACGGAATAGATCAAATAGATCACAAAGTATTCGAACTATGATTCATACTTAATACTCAGACCTCGTAGCCGGACTTCTTTCCGTTCTATCTTATAAACTTTAATAAATCAAAATATTTTTCTGCTTTTAAACTCTTATTTGGATCATTGGATCAAAGGACAAACGCTTCTTTGTATTTTATGTTTTTAGTCATTATAGCTATTTTTTTGATTGAATAAGTGATGATCCAATGGTTCTCACTCAGTGAACTTTGGACTTTGAAGGTTTCATTGAATTATCGTGGTTCTCGTATGAATCTGAGGTTTCAATTGATTAGTTAAGTAGGGTCTTAACAAGAAAATTCCTATCAATAATAAAAAAAACAAGAAGAAATCCGCATTCACATTCGATACAAATACCAAATAAAAAAGACAATAAAGATAGGTAATCTAGAAGATTCAAGAGGCCTGTAACGATCAACATAAAGACGTATGAGCTGACTTGATTTTTTGGCATTTAACCACAAAGAAGAGCTTTCGCATTTTGACTCTTTCATATCTTTAAATAATATTGAATGAGAGAGAAGTTTAAAACTTTATATTCCATATCCGTTTCAATCAGTATTTGGGTCTTTTTTTTGTTTGAGCTGTACGAGATGAAATTCTCATATACAGTTCTTGGAGGGGGAGTAACCTTGGTTTACCTATCTCAATAAAGTTTATGATTGGTTCGAAGAACGTCTTGAGATTCAGGCG